CTTACATCACATCGCCTACTACTGGTGGGATAACCGCGAGTTTTGGTATGTTGGGAGATATCATTATTGCCGAACCAAATTCCTACATCGCATTTGCGGGTAAAAGAGTAATTGAACAAATATTGAATAAAACAGTACCCGAAGATTCACAAGCGGCTGAATATTTATTCCATATATTTATTCCATTAAGGGCTTATTCGATAAGGGCTTATTCGACCTAATCGTACCACGTAATCTTTTAAAAAGCGTTCTGATTGAGTTATTTAAGTTCCACGCTTTCTTTCCTTTGAATTCCAATTCAATCAAGTAGAGTAGACTAAGTTCAATTATTTTATTTGTAGCAACCAAGCGGATAGCTCTTTTTTACCTAGATTACTAATTAAGATTAACAAGTCTCTATCATCATCAACAAGATAAAAGCGCTATTTTTCCATTTTAGGAATTTAGGCAAATAAAACGAATTTCCTCTTACGTATATAATTATAATCAATTATAAAATATAAAAAAGATAGATATACAGTTTTGTATCTTTCTCCATCTCTCGAAAACTCCATTTCACTAAAAATAAAAATTCCGATTGTGTCGCATTCTAACAAACCTTTCGAGAATTTGTAAGAAACCCTTTCTTTATTACTTTATATTATCAAATTAGAAGACAAGAATAAAACACAAAGAAATGAATAAAAATAATCAAGTTGATTATCATATATATCTTTCATGTAGATAGATGAATAAGTCCATTTATTGAATTCTACGTTCCTTGGACTTATTTAAACTTAGTGTATCACTTAGATTAGATATGTAGATACTTATATATCGAATAAGAATTTTCAAATTGAATTAATTAATAATAACTACGAATTTCTAATAATTACATTACAATTCTTAATTATAATCAATATAAAATATGATATTTAATAAAAAAACAGGTGCAAATACAAATAGTAAATCGAGGTACCCATTTTATTTATGACAACTTTAAATTTTCCCTCTATTTTTGTGCCTTTAGTAGGCCTAGTATTTCCGGCAATTGCAATGGCTTCCTTATTTCTTCATGTTCAAAAAAACAAGATTGTTTAGATCTGAGGGGCCCAACCCTATCCGTTTTTTTGGAAACTTATACTTGTAGCATAACACAGATATTTTTTGCGGGAAATGAAATATGGTATAACATGTTGTGATTTCCACCAAACATAAAAGAAAAAGCTCTTATGCCGGCAGAAAATGATCTATGGGTAAATGAATTCTAGCTAGTTTTAAATAGATCAGGATTGCCCGATGCCGAAAATGTAAAGTTGGTGGATCTATATGTATATCAATAATGTATATTGGGATCCTACGAAGGGTGTGGTATTATTTTAGATCTAACCAATTTGATGAATTACTCCTAAAGGTTCTCATCAAACTAGTGCTAGTTCATACCAAACTGGTGCTAGTTGATGAAAATTTCTTCGGAAACAAAATAAAGTAAAGTCAAAATCATTTGGGGTATTCTCTCAATTCCAATAAAATGCAATCGGATCAAGTATGAGTTGGCGATCAGAACATATATGGATAGAACTTATAACGGGGTCTCGAAAACTAAGTAATTTTTGCTGGGCCCTTATCGTTTTTTTAGGTTCATTAGGATTCTTATTGGTTGGAACTTCCAGTTATCTTGGTAAAAATTTGATATCTTTTGTTCCGCCCCAGCAAATCGTTTTTTTTCCGCAAGGGATCGTGATGTCTTTCTACGGGATCGCGGGTATCTTTATTAGTTCCTATTTGTGGTGCACCATTTCTTGGAATGTAGGTAGTGGTTATGATCGATTCGATAGAAGGGAAGGAAAGGTGTGTATTTTTCGTTGGGGATTTCCTGGAAAAAATCGTCGTATATTTCTCCGATTCCTTATAAAAGATATTCAATCCGTTAGAATAGAAGTTAAAGAGGGTATTTATGCCCGCCGTGTCCTTTATATGGACATCCGAGGCCGAGGGGCTATTCCGTTGACCCGTACTGATGAGAATTTGACTCCGCGAGAAATTGAAAAAAAAGCCGCGGAATTGGCCTATTTCTTGCGCGTACCGATTGAAGTCTTTTGAGAAAAAGAGCCTGGGGTCTGAAAAATGAATGCTTTCTCGGCAGGAGGGAAAAAATGCAAGAATCCTCCTTTTTCTATAACATAACTTAACTAAAGTTTCGCTAGAACGTTCAGTCCAGCCAAAGTCGACGTATATAGAACAACCATAAAACAAAACAACTTTTTTGTGGTTTCTTATGCGTATCCAAATTAATGCAACTCAATTGAAACTAGTAAGAAATTGAACTACTAGATTCAATCCATTTCATATATCAAACGATTTTGAAAGAAAGGAAGTGTTCTTTTTTTTTTTAAGTTCAATATTTGTTGGAAGTGATACTTTAGGTAAATCATATCTTGTCAATTTTGGTTTTGTCAACCGACCCTTTAGTTTATCCTTTCGTTAGTTTCTCCTTTCATTGGAATTTTTTCGAAATATTGGAGATTTTGAGACGAAAGAACTCCCTTTCTATCAAAATATCAATAATATTCATTCCTTAAAGTTAAAGAAAGTACTTTTTAGGTCATTGAAACACTTGTTTGGAATTTGCTGAATTGAGATTTTTGGAAACACAATTTTAGATTTTTTCTTCATTTTAATTCGAAGCCGAGTCTATTTTTGTATTCTTTCTCGATTCAAACAAATAAAAATAAAATCGATTCATAGATTTGATACCTTGTCTAGAACTCATGTTTGAAATAAATATTCGATCACATAGAATCATGAAGTGAAGTGGGTTAATTAAAAATTAACAGGTGATAAATGGCAACAAAGAAAGCCTTCACTCCTCTTTTATATTTTACATCTATAGTATTTTTACCTTGGTGGATTTCTCTCTTATTTACTAAAAGTATGGAATCTTGGGTTACTAATTGGTCGAATGCTGGTCAATCCGAAATTTTTTTGAATGATATTCAAGAAAAAAGTATTCTAGAAAAGTTCATAGAATTGGAGGAAATCCTCTTTTTGGAAGAAATGATCAAAGAATATTCGGAGACAGATCTACAAAAGCTTCCTATAGGAATCCACAAAGAAACGATTCAATTACTCAAGATACATAATGAAGGTCGTATCCATACGATTTTGCACTTCTCAACAAATATAATCTGTTTTATTATTCTAAGCGGCTATTCTATTTTAGGGAATGAAGAACTCGTTATTCTTAACTCTTGGGCTCAGGAATTCCTATCTAATTTAAGTGATACAGTCAAAGCTTTTTTGATTCTTTTATTAACCGATTTATGTATCGGATTTCATTCGCCCCACGGTTGGGAACTAATGATTGATTCGGTCTACAAAGATTTGGGGTTTATTCATAATGATCAAATTATATCTGGTCTTGTTTCCACTTTTCCTGTTATTCTCGATACTATTTTTAAATATTGGATTTTCCGTTATTTAAATCGCGTATCTCCCTCACTTGTAGTTATTTATCATTCAATGAATGATTGATAAACGATCTAGCGATATTAATCTAATCCAATTAGAATCTTTCTTACTTTGTAGTTCTACATAAACATTTAAAACTTCCTATTTGGAGGATTTTCATCGTTTTTCATCCTATCGTATTTCCATAAAATGATTCCAGTAAAGTAAATAGCAGAATCGTGGATAGGGAACTATACTAGTGACCTACCCAATTTATTGTAGAAATTTTCGGATTAATGATTAGACCATGCAAACTAGAAATATTTTTTTTTGGATAAAGGAACAGATTACTCGATCTATTTCTGTATCGCTCGTGGTATATCTCATGACCCGGACATCCATTTCAAGTGCATATCCCATTTTTGCGCAGCAGGGTTATGAAAATCCACGAGAAGCGACTGGGCGTATTGTATGTGCTAATTGCCATTTGGCTAGTAAGCCCGTGGATATTGAGGTTCCACAAGCAGTACTTCCTGATACTGTATTTGAAGCAGTTGTTAGAATTCCTTATGATAAGCAAGTGAAACAAGTTCTTGCTAATGGTAAGAAAGGGGGTTTGAATGTGGGGGCTGTTCTTATTTTACCGGAGGGTTTTGAATTAGCCCCTTCCGATCGTATTTCTCCTGAGATGAAAGAAAAGATAGGCAATTTGTCTTTTCAGAGCTACCGCCCGAATAACAAAAATATTCTTGTGATAGGGCCTGTCCCCGGTCAGAAATATAGTGAAATCGCCTTTCCTATTCTTTCCCCCGACCCCACTACTAAGAAAGATGTTCACTTTTTAAAATATCCTATATACGTAGGGGGGAATAGGGGAAGGGGTCAGATTTATCCCGACGGAAGCAAGAGTAACAATACGGTTTATAATGCTACAGGGGCGGGCGTAGTAAGTAAAATCATACGCAAAGAAAAGGGGGGATATGAAATATCCATAACAGATCCCGCGGATGGACGTCAAGTGGTTGATATTATCCCCCCAGGACCAGAACTTCTTGTTTCCGAGGGTGAATCCATCAAATTTGATCAACCATTAACGAGTAATCCTAATGTGGGTGGATTTGGTCAGGGAGATGCAGAAATAGTACTGCAAGATCCATTACGCGTCCAAGGTCTTTTGTTCTTCTTGGCATCTGTTATTTTGGCGCAAATATTTTTGGTTCTTAAAAAGAAACAGTTCGAGAAGGTTCAATTGGCTGAAATGAATTTCTAGACTCGCGGGTTTATCAACATCAGGTTCGTAAAAAGAACAAATTTTTTGTTGTCAATTATTTATGTATGATCATAAATTTTGAAAAATCTTTTATTTACTTGCTCTTTTTCTATGAGCTCTGGAAATCCCTTGTACCACATTCCTAGTCATGTCATAATTAGGTAGATTTTTTTTGAAGAAGACTGTTTTAGTTGACTTTATGAGTTTACCACCCCCTTCCATGTTTTTTGTAGCCAAATTGAATTGGTACGACTATGTTACTATTGCCAGAGTTCAATGTCATATATAAAATGTATCAAAA